TATTTTTAAATTTAAATTAATAAAATAAAACAGAATAAATTTTTTGAAATGAAAATTATTAAATTATAAGACAAGTTATAAGACAAGAGCACGACAATAACTAATAATATGAATAATAAAAAGGTGGATTATCATACATATATATTTCGTGTAGAAACGTGTAGAAAGGTGAATAAGTCCGTTTATTTACATATTTTTTAGTTACACATTTTTTTATTGAATACTTATAAAAAAAATTCAATAAAACATATACTTATATATTCCTTATTTAGGTATATACTCACTTAGGTATACTTACCTATAATATTAGTATAATATAATAATTATATATATATAATATATATATAAATAGAATTATTATATATGAATTTTAAAATATCTTTTTAACAATATAAGATTAAAATAAAAATATTAATATAAAACAATAAAAAAAAAATAACAGGTACAAATATTAAATCGAGGTACCCACTCAATGATAACTCTCAACAACTTTCCCTCCATTTTTGTGCCTTTAGTGGGCTTAGTATTTCCGGCAATTGCAATGGTTTCTTTATCTCTTCATGTTCAAAAAAACAAGATTTTTTAGATACTATCAGGGACAACTCTTATCCATTTTTTTTTTTCAAAGCTTACTTTGATCATAACACCCCTATCTATTTAGTAGAATAGGGTATAACATGTGGCTTCTTTCGAGCATAAGCTCTTATGTATGCGTAAACATGATATAAGGGTAAATGGATTATAACAATTTTCAAGCGGATCCGTAGCGAGAAGAATTTCGGAAATGTAAAGTCAATATATCTATATGTGGATATCTACAGGAAATCGTATGAAAGAGATGTTATTGTTTTAGTTTGGATCTAAGTAATTCGATGAATTTTTCTAAAATAAAAGGTTCACATCATAGTAATGCTGGTTGATGAGAGTTACTTCGGAAACAAAAAAAGTAAAATAAAATTTCTTTTTGTTATTCTTCCAATTCCAATAAAATGCAACTAGGTCTAGTGAGAGTATGAGTTGGCGATCAGAACGTATATGGATAGAACTTATAGCGGGATCTCGAAAAATAAGTAATTTCGGTTGGGCCCTCATTCTTTTTTTAGGTTCATTAGGGTTTGTATTGGTTGGAACCTCCAGTTATTTTGGTAGGGATTTTATATCTTTATTTCCTTCTCAGCAAATAAATTTCTTTCCGCAGGGGATCGTGATGTCTTTCTATGGGATCGCGGGTCTCTTTATTAGCTCCTACTTGTGGTGCACAATTTTGTGGAATGTAGGTAGTGGTTATGATCGATTCGATATAAAAGAGGGCATAGTGTGTATTTTTCGTTGGGGATTTCCTGGAAAAAACCGTCGCATATTCCTGCGATTCCTTATGAAAGATATTCAGTCCATCAGAATAGAAAATAAAGAAGGTCTTTTTGCTCGTCGGGTCCTTTATATGGAAATCAGAGGCCAGGGGGCCATTCCCTTGACGCGTACTGATGAGAATTTGACTCCACAAGAAATTGAACAAAAAGCTGCTGAATTGGCCTATTTCTTGCGCGTACCAATTGAAGTATTTTGAAAAAAGTAACTGAAAACGGAATCCTTTGCAAGAGGGAAAAAACTCAAGAACCTTCTTTTTTTTCTATACCACAACTTAACGTAACGGAAATTTGTTCTGAATGCCTATTCGAGCCAAAGTAAACGTATACGAAGCAACCCTAAAACGAAAATTTTTGTGTCTATCATTTTTTTTTTGAAATATTTGATATTTTATTTAATAGAACGGCAGCTCTTTCATCTCCAAATCCAACTAACTATATTAATTTTTAATTTGAAGTGGGCTCTTTTTTATTCTATTTCTGTATTCTTTCTAGATTCAAGGACTAATCTAACCACTCTACTGCATCACAAATAAAAACTTCGAAATAGATTAATGGGCTCGATGACGTGGGATATAACTTATGCTTGATAGAAATATTAGTATCATATAAAGTCGACGCATGGGGTGAGTTCATTAAAACTTCAAAAATTCACAGACGAAAAAATGGCAAAAAAGAAAGTATTAATTTCCCTTCTATATCTTGCATTTATAGTATTTTTGCCTTGGTGGATCTCTCTCTCATTTAAAAAAAGTCTGGAATCTTGGATTACTAATTGGTGGGATATTAAGCAATCCGAAATTTTTTTGAATGATATTCAAGAAAAGAGTATTCTAAAAAAATTCATAGACTTAGAGGAACTCCTTCGTTTGGAGGAAATGATAAAGGAATACCCAGAAACGCATTTACAAAAGCTTCGCGTCGAAATCTACAAAGAAACGACCCAGTTGATCAAGATGCACAATGAGGATCGTATCCATACAATTTTACACTTCTCGACAAATATAATCTGTTTCGTTATTCTAAGTGGTTATTCTATTCTAGGTAATGAAGAACTTGTTATTCTTAACTCTTGGGTTCAAGAATTCCTATATAACTTAAGCGACACAATAAAAGCTTTTTCTATTCTTTTATTAACTGATTTATGTATAGGATTCCATTCGCCCCACGGTTGGGAATTAATGATTGGCTCTGTCTACAAAGATTTTGGATTTGCTCATAATGATCAAATTATATCCGGTCTTGTTTCTACTTTTCCAGTCATTTTAGATACAATTTTTAAATATTGGATCTTTCGTTATTTAAATCGTGTATCTCCTTCACTTGTGGTGATTTATCATTCAATGAATGACTGAAAAATTATCGAACGGCCCAATTATAATATTTGTTACTTTGTACATAAGCAAAACACTCAAAATTGTACCTATTCTTTCTACCCAGTAAAGGGGTTTCTCCAATATTTCAGAAAAATTATTTCAGTAAATATCAAAATTATAGATAGGGAACTCTACTAGTGACCTACCTAATTTTATTGTAGAAAATTTCGGGATCAATGATTGGACCATGCAAACTAAAAAAACCTTTTCGTCGATAAAGAAAGAGATTACTCGATCCATTTCCCTATCGCTCATCATATATATAATAACTCAGGCACCCATTTCAAATGCCTATCCCGTTTTTGCACAGCAGGGTTATGAAAATCCACGAGAAGCAACGGGCCGTATTGTATGTGCCAATTGCCATTTAGCTAATAAACCCGTGGATATCGAGGTTCCACAAGCGGTACTTCCGGATACTGTATTTGAAGCAGTTGTTCGAATTCCCTATGATCTGCAAGTGAAACAAGTTCTTGCTAATGGTAAAAAAGGAGCTTTAAATGTGGGGGCTGTTCTTATTTTACCCGAGGGATTTGAACTAGCCCCGCCCGATCGTATTTCGCCCGAGATTAAAGAAAAGATAGGAAATCTGTCTTTTCAAAGTTACCGCCCTACTAAAAAAAATATTCTTGTGATAGGTCCTGTTCCTGGTCAGAAATATAGTGAAATCACCTTTCCTATTCTTTCCCCGGACCCTGCTACTAATAAAGATGTTCACTTCTTAAAATATCCCATATACGTAGGCGGGAACAGAGGAAGGGGTCAGATTTATCCCGACGGGAGCAAGAGTAACAATAATGTTTATAATGCTACAGCAGCGGGTATAATAAGCAAAATTATACGAAAAGAAAAGGGGGGATACGAAATAACCATAGTGGAGGCATCGGACGGGCGTCAAGTGGTTGATATTATCCCTCCAGGGCCGGAACTTCTTGTTTCTGAGGGCGAATCCATCAAACTTGATCAACCATTAACGAGTAATCCTAATGTGGGCGGATTTGGTCAGGGGGATGCAGAAGTAGTACTTCAAGATCCATTACGTGTCCAAGGCCTTTTGCTCTTCTTGGCATCTGTTATTTTGGCACAAATCTTTTTGGTTCTTAAAAAGAAACAGTTTGAGAAGGTTCAGTTGGCCGAAATGAATTTCTAGATCCGCGGATTTTTCAACATCAAACTATAAAAAGAAATAAACTTTTGTTGGCAATTATATTATGTAATTGTGTAGGATCAAAAAAATTTTGTTTGTTTCTTTTTTCGGATTTCGGGAATTATTTATACTGGTCATGATGTGTATATTGTGAAGAAGACTATTTTGATTTTACTTATCTTTTCTTTGTTTTTTCAATCCAAATCGAAGTGATATAGAATGAATCCGTAGTTTTATATTTTATATTTAAATAGAATCAAAACAAAAGATAAATAAGCGGAGAATATAAACCAAAGCATAAATGAAAGGAACAAAGGGTTTAGGGGGGGGGGGGTTGTGCGTCTCCTAGTTTTTGACACAAGAAAAGGGATTTTCCACAACCCCTTCTTGGGTCGAATTAATAATGATTCTTGATCCTATTCGTCAAAAATTCCTATTCGTAGGTTCCGTTTTTTTTTTTTTTTTCGATTTATCATGTTAAGTAGTGGACAAACAAAAATATAGGTAAATTGATTGAACAAATAGAACTTCTTCAATTTCGAAGAATTTCTAAAATCGAAAAAAGGAAACTTTGATTAGACTAAGATTAAATAAAGTAGGGTTCTATTTTATTAGTATAGAATTTTATTAGTATAGATAAGGGTTGCATGATATCTAATCGATAGAAATCCATATATGGAACTATATAGAATTGTGAGTCATCCAAAAAACGGAAATCGAGTGATTCCTTCTTTGTTTTAATTTTTAAAGTATTCACAGATACTTTTGAGTAAAAGATGTTCTGAATCAATTAATGAAGTGAATTTTTCAAAACATCAATCATAAGAGAGTATCAATCATAAGAAAGTGTGGTTTTTTTTGAAACATTTATACAAAAAAATATTATGATTATAAGAACTCAACGGGACCCATCCCCTCTTTCCTTGGCTGATTCGAGGGGGATCCCATTGAGTTCTTATGCTTTCATGTCTATAAACCAGTTCATCCGGTTATTACAGAGATGAACCTAATCCGGAATATGAACCATAAAAGAAAATACCAAGTAAACCAATTACAACAATACCGGTTACAGTACCTATTATCCAAAGAGGAATCCTTCCAGTAGTATCG